CCTGCCCAACCAGCAACCAGAGCTGTATGCATTATATGAACGGAAAGCAACCGACCGGGATCATTCAATACAACGGTATGAACACGATACCAAGGTAAACCCATGGAAAATACCTCTTTATCAAAGATAAATAGACACTACGTAACTTTATTGCATTGGAAAAGTTATACTATGACTATTCTATGGACTCCCCTTGTTCTGAAATAATCCACTGAACAAGGGTTACTATTTGTTCTATTCTATTGGTAATAATGAAACAATTCTATTCGTAGGAACAAAGAGAAGCAGATTTATTCTATACCCGATAAGTACCAATACGCAATGGGTGGTTGATACCATTTTCTATCAGTAAATGTGTCCTTCCTTATTCCTCATTAGAAGGCCCTATTCGTCAAAATTTTCCTTTATTTCTTCTTTTGTCTTTCTTTATGAATTTTTCTAATCTATGGATAAAATAAATACGATAAAACCAATATTATAAAGACAATAAAATAATGTTGTTACGTTTCCACATCAAAGTAAAATATAGTACTTAGTTCTTTTTTCTTTCAATTAATGCCTATTGGTGTTCCAAAAGTACCTTTCCGAAGTCCTGGAGAGGAAGATGCAGCTTGGGTTGACGTATAGTGCGACTTGTCAGATATATTGGGTCATATGGGATTTCCCCGTTCTCTCCCCCGATCGAGATATCCTCTGTTTCGCCCAAGAAAGATAAATTGAATCATCAAAAATTTGGAGCGTGAAGCGCAATTAGATCCATTGTTTGGGGGGATTCACATTACTATTATCAATTAGAATAATTTATGGTTGGCTTGGTTGGACTAAAAAATGAAGTATCCAGGCTCCGTTTAGAAAAAACCCAATTGGTAATATATCTATGATTACTACTTGTATCATAAATGATTCCTGTTTGGTATTTGTAAAGAGATCCTATTTGTCAAGCGAGGGAATCTCAAACTAAATACTTGGTGAAAGGTATGAAATGAATTGAAAAAAAAAGAAAGTCATAACAAAAAGAAATGGTAATGGGAAGATTTGTCCTATATGTGCAAATCAAAATCGGGCGGATCTTTACCCGGAGTAGAGCATAAACCTAAAAAGATGAAAGAGACCCATTCAGGAACAAGAAAATACCATCGTGATTTGGATTGAATCTCGATGAAACAATACATCAATGAGAAGTTAATTCGATAAGTTTAGTGACTTTTTTTCTATTATAAGGAAGAAAGAAGTTCAAATTCGTCTTTATTGAAAAATCGAAGAAAAAGTCCTTTCATTAGAAGTCAGAAAAAACCTGCTATGAAAAAAGAATAGGAACAAAGAAAGAGGACTTGAATCTATACATTGATTCTTTTTTTCGCAATTATTTTTTGAACCGTATGCGTCAAAAGGTGCATGTACGGTTCCTAAGGGATACAATTTTACCCTAATCAACCGACTTTATCGAGAAAGATTACTTTTTTTAGGCCAAGAAGTTGATAGCGAGCTCTCGAATCAACTTATTGGTCTTATGGTATATCTCAGTATCGAGGATGATACCAAAGATCTGTATTTGTTTATAAACTCTCCTGGCGGATGGGTAATACCTGGAGTAGCTGTTTACGATACTATGCAATTTGTGCGACCAGATGTCCATACAATATGCATGGGATTAGCCGCATCAATGGGATCTTTTATCTTGGTTGGAGGAGAAATTACCAAACGTCTAGCATTCCCTCACGCTTGGCGCCAATGAGGTTTTTTTATTTGAGAGAAAAAAGAAGACTATGCCTTCGCCATATGAATATTAAGTAATAATAGCATGGCACTTCGAATTCGATATGCAAAATTTTTGTCTTGTTTTTTTTTCAAAAGATTCGATTATGTATCGAGAGAGTAGTATGAGATAAAAGGTATTTCCGATTTCTCTTATCTATCGGGAGTCCAGTTCAGCGTCACAAACTTTTTTGTTTTCACATCGAAGGGCTCTTAACAATATTTATGTTATAAAAAAAGAGGGCAAAAAAAAACAAGATTTTTCCTTATTTGATTGGATCAAAAAGAAACTTTGGGATTGCTGAATCAAAGACAAAAAAAAGAATCAATTTGAAAATAGAAAGCAACGGAGCCATCATAGTATTTTTTAACTCCTCTGAAAGGAAGGGTGGCAATTTGATCATTTATCCATCTGGGTCTGATAGATTCTATTTTTCTCTTTCTTCAATGGAAGGTAAGGGTCAATTTTATTGTAGAGCCGTATGCAATGCACAAAAGATAATGCCCGTACGGTTGTTCAATTCTATCTTTTTTTTTCCTATTATTCTTTATCTTTCTTTCTTTTCTCTTCGTTTCATCACGCGAGATAGAGAACTGTTATATCATCAGGGTAATGATCCATCAACCTGCTAGTTCTTTTTATGAGGCACAAACGGGAGAATTTGTCCTGGAAGCGGAAGAACTGCTGAAACTACGCGAAACCCTCACAAAGGTTTATGTACAAAGAACGGGCAAACCCTTATGG